ATAGTTGAGACCCAATCGGGAGATGTTTCAGCTTATATTCCTACTAATGTAATCTCAATTACAGATGGCCAAATTTTCTTATCCGCCGATTTATTCAATGCTGGAATCAGACCTGCCATTAACGTGGGGATTTCCGTCTCCAGAGTAGGATCTGCCGCTCAAATTAAAGCCATGAAACAAGTAGCCGGCAAACTAAAATTAGAATTGGCACAATTCGCAGAATTAGAAGCCTTTGCACAATTCGCGTCTGATCTCGATAAAGCTACTCAGAATCAATTGGCAAGAGGTCAACGATTACGCGAGTTGCTCAAACAATCTCAATCATCCCCTCTCACGGTGGAAGAACAGGTAATGACTATTTATACTGGAACTAATGGTTATCTTGATTCATTAGAAATTGGACAGGTAAAGAAATTTCTCGTTGAGTTACGGACTTATTTAAAAACGAATAAACCGCAGTTCCAAGAAATCATATCTTCTACCAAGATATTCAATGAGGAAGCAGAAGCCCTTTTGAAAGACGCTATTCAAGAACAAATGGAACGCTTTCTACTTCAGGAACAGGTATAAAGAAATTCCTTTAAATAACTTTCTAATTTTTTAGAAATAATTATTTCTATAATCTAATATTTTATTATATATTTTTTATATTAATAATTTTATAGTAATAAAAAATTATTATTAAGAATAAATATATAAATATATAAATAAGTATAAGGGTCTCTTGTTCAAATCATTCAAAATACCTAGTTAGTAGAAAAGAAATATATGGAAATCCGTCGCGTCCAATAGGATTTGAACCTATACTAAAGGTTTAGAAGACCTCTGTCCTATCCATTAGACAATGGACGCTTTTTTCTTAGTTTTGTTTTCACATCTCTTGGTCAGAAAAAAGACCATTGAGAGAATTCCAGGAATTGCGCATTCAATTCAATGATACATTCATTATCATTATATTAATAATTACATTAAATTAGATTCATTACATGAATAATTATAATTAGATCCTCTATATTATAGATTATTTAATATAGAATTTAAATAATATAATATTTTATAATAGATAAAAACTATAACTTTTACTATTAAACATATTCTAAATATAATATAGAATTTTAGAAATATAGAGAATAAATTAATATATATAATATAGAGATATAAGCGGGTAGCGGGAATCGAACCCGCATCGTTAGCTTGGAAGGCTAGGGGTTATAGTCGACGTTGAGTCATCGTTTTTAACGTCTCTAATTCAAAACCGAACGTGAAACTTTGGTTTCATTCGGCTCCTTTATGAAAGATGGACAAATTTCACATATGTCAGATGTGAACTAAATTACAAAAAAAAGAAAATAAATTTCGGCCCATAGCATCTATGTCAGCTTTTCTGTTTGAATGCATTCAAAACAAAACCCGCTTTATAGATGATCCCTATAGAACAGGGGGGGTTAGAACCACCCTTCTAGTTACTTCGTTCTCTATTTCTATTTGAAAGAATCCTTAGGAAAAGGATTTTGTTTCCACCGAGCTAAAACAATATAATATGTCGATGTCTCTAGTAAACCAAAGCCATTAGTTAATAGCTGTTTTGCTTCAATCTCTTTTAAACAAATCATAAATTGAAGATTTAGTTACGATTAGAAATACTCCCTTCTCTATTTATCCATGGACCCTTTACTCATACTTATTCAATTGGAAATATTGATCCAATTCAAAAACCAATTATGTTTCGTAATTTCATAATCCAATTTTGTTTTTTCCAATTTCTAATTGACTCTTTTGGATACAAATCACGAGAATGTCTATTCTTCCTCGAATCTTTCATTGAGAGGTAAAGGATTAAATCCTTTTAAGAAATAAAGTTTTTGATCGGAATATTAATTAAACCGAAGGACCCCTTAACCATTTAAGGGATTAATAGAACGAATCGCACTTTTACCACTAAACTATACCCGCTACAATGTGATTATTGTATATAAATGGATCTTTTGTCGAACAAAAAAATGGGTCATAATTAAGACGATAGGATCAGAAAAGAATCATGAAAATTAGAGCGTTGACATGCTTTGGCCAAGGAGACTAATGAGATTGGGGAAAGAGGATTTATTTAAATAACTAAAAAAACACGCTTTTTAGTTATTTAAATGAGATGGATACGTCTCGATAAAAAAAAGGCGTATGCCATAACATAAATTGTGCAAGAATATATGGTTCTATTCTTTTTTATTTTTATTCCATTTACTTTACTGGAATAAAAATAAAAAAAAAAAGAAAGAATAAAATAATTAAGAAATGACACTCGGATTCTATTCTATTCTGTATGATAGGAATAGAAATTGCCTTTATTATGATTGTTCTTGAAACAAATCATTAATCATTTTTTTTTTTCAAATCAAATAAATCATTTTTTTCTATGATTCATTGGAACAAAAACGAAAGACCCGGCCCGGTCAGGCCCGGGGGCCGGGCTGTGGAAGTAAAAGTAAAAAAGGATCTTGCAGACGAAAGCAAAGAGGTACTCTTTTTTTATTATTTATTTAATTTTAATTTATATATTTATTATTACTTTCTATTTACTATTTACTATTTATTAATTCTATAATTTTTTTATATAAGAAATTCATTGCTATATAATTTCTATATAATTTATAGTTTATAGTTTATATAATATATAATATTCTTGGGGCATTAGGTGGTTATATATCTAAATTTATATTCATTGGAATAGTGGAGTTGAGATATCGATTTCGAGCCCTTACTTTACCTAAATGAAATCACTGATTTTTATTTTCTATATTTTTTTTTCTATTTTTCTATGTCTCTATAATTAGATATCTATATAATAGATATATACTGAATAATAAAGAGGTATAAAGAGAGGGCCCTTTTTCAAGCCTTACTGTTTTTGTGTAATATAATCTAGTAATTATCCTTTTTCTTTCAATTTGGGGAGATGGCTGAGTGGACTAAAGCGTCGGATTGCTAATCCGTTGTACGGGTTTTTCGTACCGAGGGTTCGAATCCCTCTCTTTCCGCTTTAGTCAATGACTTGGTATTTTTTCTTTATCTTTCAATTTCTCTTTCAACGAGTCTTTTTTTTTTTTATTTCATTTTAATTAATAGTTAAAAATGTGGAATAAATAAAATCCTAAGAACATTTTAAAATCAAGCAAGGAAAACAGAAACTTTATTGTTATTTTTTATTCTTCACTCTTCACGTCCAGGATTCCGTCCTGGATCATTAGATAGGAATCCGAAGATAAAGAGAGAAACAAAGAATACCACTACTGTGTAAACAAATAGTTTAAGAGTAAGCATTACACAATCTCCAAGATCATTTTTTTTGGAAAAAAAGATAATAGATTCTCCATTTTTATACCACATACCTTATTTTGACACCACGAAATTTTTTTTCTAAATCTATAGAAATAAAAAAGAATTTTCAGAAATTCATTTGTAATAAGGGTCAAGTCTTTCATTACCAAAAGCTTTTTCATACCCGCAATTAGATATTGCGGAGGAATCTACTAGGTTCTTTCACTATAAAAAAGGGTCCGAATGAGGAACTGGGGGGAGCCCAGACTTATTGTGGCGATCCAAGAATTTCATTATTTGAATCGAAGGGTTATACTATAAGACTTATCTGATCTTATGAATTGTTAGAATTTTTTTTTAAGAATAAATCATGAATTTTTCTAGGACCGTATTAAAGATCTCATCGAAAACTTACAGCAGCTTGCCAAACAAAAGCTAAGAGAAAAAAGAGCAAAGGTATTACTGGCATAAAATCTACGATTGGATTCAAAAAAGCATAAGCCTCGGGCAATTTTGAGAAGAAAAAACTACTTGAAGAAAGAGCAGAATTAAGACAAATACAGATCAAACTAAAGATATTAAGCATAACAAACATTTTTTTCTTTGTTCTTGAAGATAATTGTATTTATTTTGATTGAGTTATTAATATGATGAGTTCTTAATATGAGTTATTATAATCTTATTTTTTTTTTTTGAATTAACCCAATCAAAAATCCTTCAATTCTCAAATCAAAAGAGAATAGACAAAACCATACTTTCATACAATATCTTAATTGAATTGTATGTAATGATCAATAAATGTCGTTTAATTCTCTATCTAAATGTCTCAAAATCCTAGCAACACTCTAATCTATTCTATATAGATTTGGACTAGAATTGACGAAGAACTACTATCAATATTAGTCTTTATTAATGTCGAATAGAAATCAAAAATGGGGCGTGGCCAAGTGGTAAGGCAACGGGTTTTGGTCCCGGTATTCGGAGGTTCGAATCCTTCCGTCCCAGAGCATACCTATTATATTATATATATCATATCAGAATATAGATTTTCTATTTTATATCAGAATAAAAGAAAGATTGCCCTTTTTTAAACAACCTTATTTTTTTTTTAAGAGTAGAAGTAGAATAAGATTGGTTATAATCTGATTTTGCTTTCCTATAATGATTGATTCTTATATGAATTATATCTTTTTCAAAAATAAAAAATGGAATCGTGTTCAAATAACACACAGATGTAATTGAATCTATTTGTATACAGGTAAGAGGTAAGATGGGAGCATAGATTAAATCATATTTCTATTTAATAAGTTAGTTCTTCATAAAATAAAAATACGAACCATGATTTAATCTGTACTTGTTTTAATTTACATTTATATAAAATAGTAATAGTCTGGAACACTCTAATAGGATTCTTTTTTTATTTAGGATTCATCATCTTCATAGAATTGACGCAGTAGATAGGAGTTAAACGTCAATGTAAAATACCAATTTCAATATACGCGGCTGTCTGAATTTCATTAAAAAAAATCAAGTTACATACGTAACATATGTCTTTTCTTTGAACCCCGTTTTTAAGTATTTTGTGTTTTCTTTTATGAAAAATTGTAAATATATGATATGTACCAATTGAGACAAAGTGTATTCATACATCTTAGTCGCTTTTCCTTAGGAAATAATTGCAGCTGGATTATTGACTCCAAGTCAAATAAACTACGCAGAAAGGGAGCGAAGGCTTATATTATATATATGTATTGTTATCGTTCTATTTCTTCTATTTCATTGATTCATTGAAAACTTTATTTTATTTCAATTGAGTTTTGTGACAATAGATTTGTTATCCCTAAATTTTAAATATTTAACTTTACCCTTTAACATAGAATGTTTCTAATTACTTTCAAAGATATTTGTTTAGTCTACCTGATAGGTATGGGGATCCTCTTTTAATTATGATTTATCAAAAAGAATAACAACACAAAGCCTCTATTCTATCAGTCTTTATCCACCACCTCGTGAAAAACAAAAAGAATTTACATTTTTTTTTTATGGTTTAATCCGAATATGAATTTTTCTCTATTATTATCAAAATGCGATTTTTACTGTAAAGCCTTATTCAAATAATGTAATGATAGTGAAATAGGAAATTTTTCAATCAATTAAATATTTTTAATAATGTCTTATGAGTCCTTGGTACTCGAAGAAGTGTGAAATTGGTGAATCTATTTTAGCAAGTCACCTCAAGATGCAGATTAAAAAAAAAAACTTATTTGTATTATTTATTAGTTCAATTTTTTTATATTCTAATATTTATATTTAGATTATAATTCTAAAGAAAAAATAAAATAATATATTAAAAAAATATTTATTATATTTCTATATATTACTTATTATATATATTATATGGGGTTAAATTTAATTCGTGCTGATACTTCTTGAGAAATTACCCATTCATAAAAGTATGGATTACTATGTACCGAACGAACCAATGATTATTCATGAGTCCATAATGGAATCAATTACATACTGTTTACAGCAACCTACTAGGAAATGTTATGGTAAAACTTCGTTTAAAACGATGTGGTAAAAAGCAACGTGCGACTTGAGGGATATGGTCGTCTGTGGATTCTTACATCCATCATTTTCTTTTTATATTAATTAGATAGGAATGAGGGTGCTCTTGGCTCGACATCGTTTGTTCTGTTTCACTAGAACCCTCCTTTTTGAGGTCGGGGGTTGGGATGTAAATAGTACATGATCTTAATGGAGCTCGAGTAAAAAAAAGTATTGATTCATTTTTTAAGGGAACGGATCTAGGGTTAGTGTTAATTAATAAGTTGAAACAGCTTCGTAAGTATATTTTCCATATAAAAATCGAAAGGATCCAATTTTCAAATTTATAAGTAAAACCTCTTGGAATTGGTAAAACTCTTTCGATTAAAAGTGTATCGCGCAGGAATCAAATCGACCATTTGTATGATTTTTTGATAAAAAGAAATCACAAAAAGGGTATGTTGCTGACGTTTTTTGAAACGATTAAAAATCACCGAAGTAATGTCTAAACCCAATGATTCAAAGAAACGATAAAGAATCCTGGAACAAGGAAATACCACTTTCAGTTGTCTCAATAAATAGATTCTAATTAAGAATCAAAATAGATTCTAAAGACAAAAAAAGGTGCGTGGTTAGAGATCGCTCAATAAACGAAATATCTAAAGTAAAGGGTTTCCTTGGGTTATTAGCGAGTTATCCAACTTGAGTTATGAGGATGCGAATACAAATGATTTTATTTTCTTTTTCGGATAAGAATAAGGAATAATAAAAAGTACTTAACTCATATTTAATTGATTTGATTATTTTATGGATCCATTTGACATTACTAATTAAAAATTTCAAATTCGATCCATAGACATAATTTCGAATTTTCTTGAGCCGTATGAGGAGAAAACCTCTTATACGTTTCTAGGGGGGGGTATTATTCATCTACATCTATCCCAATGGGTGGTTTATCGAATCGTTGCAATTGATGCTCGATGCCGAAGAGAAGGAAGAGCTCTTCGGAAAGTGGGCTTTTATGATCCGCTAAAGAATCAAACCTATTTAAATGTTCCTGCTATTCTATATTTCCTTGAAAGGGGCGCTCAACCTACGGGAACTGTTCATGATATTTCGAAGAAGGCGGGAGTTTTTATGGAACTTTGCCTTAATCAACAGATTAAATTCAATTAATGAATAGAACAAAAGAGGGGGCTTATATAACTTTGTATAACCTTTTATATACTACCGCCCCCCCCTCTTTTGTTCTATTCATACCTATTTATTATTACTACCAAAAAATGTCGTCTTCTATAACGACAAAAATTTATTTTTATTTTAGTGATAGAAATTCATTTAATTTAAGACAGATGAAAAAAGATCAAATGAATAACCGAAGTAGTTGGATTTCTAAATCCAAAATATTTACATTATTGCTAATTCAATACTAGTTGGTTTTTAGTTGAAACTTTCACTTTTTTTATGTTATGAACAAATAAATAAAAAAAAAACAAATGGGATTTAAGATTTATTTTTTTTTTTTTTTACTTATATGGATTAAGTAAACCCAAGCATTGCGATACTTTGCTACGAATATTGATTCTTACGCTTACATCCTTTTGTATTCATGTTTATTATCCATATATAGTTAGTGCCAATTCAATACAAGTCATTAGTTTTTTCTTTATTTGTATAATTTATATTTTATTATATTAATTCAATATTTCATTTTTTTTTTTTATTTTAATTTATGGTTCTCCACATTGTGTTCTTTTCTTAAGATTTACATTCATATTGACAACAGTGTATCAAACAAATATAATCCGATCATGAATAAATGTATCTATTTCCCTCTGTTCCATCTATGGACTTGGTTTTTTTATTTTACTTTATTTAAACGATGGATTCGTCGGATTTGCTGGGATACGAGAAGCCTTTATTTATTTATTATTTATTTTATTGAAAAAAAAAGACGGATAAGATAATAATGGATAAGATAAGATACGAACTAAATCCGTGGTAGTACATCAATTTTGACTTAATCTATATCCTTATCTTAATCTAGATTCTTATTTTAGAAGTCAGTGTATTTGCATCTAATATGTTCATTATTTTTTTTATGTTCAGAATCGATTAGCAATATTTTTGCTATTTTACTATTTGGATTTCGGTGTGCAATTAAATCTAATTTTTTATTCCGATTGGATCTACACATTTTTTTTTTTTGGGGGGGGGGGGGTTGCTAACTCAATGGTAGAGTACTCGGCTTTTAAGTGCGACTGGCAATTTTTACACATTTGTATGAAGCAACGTCTTCGTCGATACTATCTCTAGAGCTTGTAAGACCGCGACTGATCCTCAAAGGAATGAATGGAAAAAGCAGCATGTCGTATCAATGTGGAATTCTGAGAATATTTTATTCTTAGCGGATCGGTTCAAAACTTTGTTTAAATTCTTGACGAAAAAAAAATAAAATGAAATTTTGGGTTAAGTGAATAAATGGATAGAGCCCTATGGCTCCAATTATAGGTAAACAAAAAAAAAGAAACGAGCTTCTGTTCTTAATTTGAACGATTACCCGATCTAATTAAACGTTAAAAATAGATTAGTCCTTGATGTGGGAAATGCTTTTCCCATAAGTGGATCATCGATTTATTTTTAAATCCTAATTATTAGTAGCTATTCTCCATTAGAGTGTGGGGGTAAATGTGTAGAAAAAGCAGTCTATTGATAAAGATAAAAATCCTTTTTTTCCAAAATCAAAAGAACGATTGGGTTGAACAAATAAAGGATTTCTAACCATCTTGTTATCCTCGAATGAACATAAACCAATTAAATTAGATGGAAAAGGAGAGGCTAAAGAGTCCGTCGATCAGTCTTATCTGGTTCCGGGGTATATATCTATTTATTTCTTACTATAATATCCTGTTTTGACTGTATCGTACTATGTGTCATTTAATAACCCAAAAGAAATCCCTTATCCCCATCTAATTTTAAATGGAGGAATTTCAAGGATATTTAGAACTCGATAGATTTCGGAAACATGACTTCCTATACCCACTTATCTTTCGGGAATATAGTTATGCACTTGCTCATGGTCATGGTTTAAATAGATACATGTTGTTGGAAAATATAGGTTATGATAATAAATCTAGTTTACTGATTGTAAAACGCTTAATTACTACAATGTATCAACAGAATTATTTGATAATTTCTGCTAATGATTCTAAACAAAATCCATTTTTGGGGTACAACAAGAATTTGCATTTTAAAATTCTATCAGAAGGATTTGCAATCATTGTGGAAATTCCATTTTATCTACGATTAATATCTTCTTTAGAAGGGGCGGAAATCGTAAGATTTTACAATTTACGATCCATTCATTCAATATTTCCCTTTTTAGAGGAAAAGTTCCCACATTTAAATTATTCGGCGGATATACTAATACCCTACCCTGCCCATCTGGAAATATTGGTTCAAACCCTTCGTTACCGGGTGAAAGATGCTTCTTATTTGCATTTATTGCGGTTCTTTCTTCATGAGTATTCTAATTGTAACAGTCTTATTATTACAAATAAATCTATTTCCATTTTTTCAAAAAGTAATCCGAGATTCTTTTTATTCCTATATAATTCTTATATATGTGAATACGAATCCATCTTCCTTTTTCTCCGTAACCAATCTTCTCATTTACGATTAACATCTTCTGGAGTCCTTTTTGAACGACTCTGTTTATATAGAAAAATAGAACATTTTGCCGAAGTCTTTGCTAATGATTTTCCGGTCATCCCATGCTTTCTCAAGGATCCTTTCATGCATTATGTTAGATATCAAGGAAAATCAATTCTGGCTTCCAAAGACACACCTCTTCTAATGAATAAATGGAAATCTTACCTTGTCAATTTATGGCAATGTCATTTTGATGTATGGTCTCACGCGGCAAGTATCCGTATAAACCAATTATCCAAGCATTCCCTCGATTTTTTGAGTTACTTTTCAAGTGTTCGACGAAATCCTGCAGTGGTGCGGAATCAAATGCTAGAAAATTCATTTCTACTAAATAATGCTCCCAATAAACTCGATACAATAGTTCCAATTATTCCTCTGATTGGATCATTGGCTAAAGCGAAATTTTGTAACGCAGTAGGGCATCCAATTA